TTTTTCAGACCTATTGCCGATGCTAAGTAGCAGTCACAAATTTGTATCCATTTTTCATTATATTATGCACAGATCAGCATGGCGAATTCTTAAGCTAAAATGGCGAGCTCTTAAGCTCAAATTGTGGGGATTGTGGACACCGATAAGTGAGATTTCAAGTGATATTTCGTGGAAGTGTTTCCGTAGGCTTCTTCGGGTCGAAGAAATGATTCATCGAAATAATGAGTCACCATTGATATCGACACATCTGAGCTCGCCAAATATTCGGGAGTTCCTCTATTCAAGCCTTTTACTTCTTCTTCTTGCTGGATGTCTCGTTCAGGTACTTCTTTTCTCTGTTTCCCTAGACTCTAGTGAGTTACAGACAGAGTTTGAGAGTATAAAATCTTTGACGATTCCATCATACACGATTGAGGTGTACAAACTTGTGGATGGGTATCCTAAACCTGAACCGAATTCTTTCTGGTTAAAGAATTTCTTTCTAGTTGCTCGGGAACAATTAGAAGATTTTCTAGCGGAAATACTGGGTTTTGCGCTATTTGGTGGTGGTCCCGCTTATGGGGTCAAATTTCTACAGAAGATATTTTTCAATCTCATCGATCTCATAAGTATCATACCAAATCCCATCAATCGACTAACTTTTTCGAGAAATACGAGATATCTAAGTCATACAAGTAAAGAGATCTATTCATGGATAAGAAAAGGGCAAAGGTTTCCGACTCATGATGAAATAGAATCCTGGATCGAGACCTGTGATTGGTTTTTGGATGAAGAGAGAGTTTACTCGTTTCATTTCTCCACCCTAAGGCCAGAAAAAGGGATTGATCAAATTCTATGGAGTCTGACTCATATTGATCGTTTAGTAAAGAGTGACTATGGTTATCAAATGTTTGAACAAGCGGGAGCAATTTACTTACGATACTTAGTTGACATTCATCAAAAGGATCTAATGAATTATGAGTTCAATACATCCTGTTTAGCAGAAAGACGGATATTCCTTGCTCATTATCAGACAATCACTTATTCACAAACCTCGTGTGGGGCTAATCGTTTTCATTTCCCATCTCATGGAAACCCGAAACCTTTTTCGTTCCGCCTAGCACTATCCCCCTCTAGGGGTATTTTAGTGATAGGTCCTATAGGAACTGGACGATCCTATTTGGTCAAATCCCTAGCGACAAACTCCTATCTTCCTTTCATTACGGTATTTCTGAACAAGCTGGGTTTGAAAATAGTTATTGATGATCTCGATCCTGAGGACTATATGGAAGCGCTTGATGATGTGGATATTGATGGGATTGATAATGATAGCGATCCTGCTAAGGAATATATGGATGCGCTTAGAGATGCGGATGATATTGATGATCGTGACTATTCGAACTTGGACTCGGACCCGAAGCTGAGGGAGGAGTATACGGTGGATGATGAGATACTTAGGTATATCATCGGGTTGGAAATCAAGCTAGCTTCTATCAACTTACAATTCGAATTGGCAAGAACAATGTCTCCTTGCATAGTATGGATTCCAAACATTCATGATCTGTATGTGGATGAGTCGGAGTCCCTCGGTTTATTATTGAACTATCTCTCCGGGTATTGTGAAAGACGGTCCACTAGAGATATTCTTGTTATTGCTTCGACTCATATTCCTCAAAAAGTGGATCCCGCTCTAATAGCTCCGAATAAATTAAATACATGCATTAAGATACGAAGGCTTCTTATTCCACAACAACGAAAGCACGTTTTCACCCTTTCGTATACTAGGGGATTTCACTTGGAAAAGAAAATGTTCCATACTAATGGATTCGGGTCCATAGCCATGGGTTACAATGCACGAGATCTTGTAGCAATTACCAATGAGGCCCTATCGATTAGTATTACACAGAAGAAATCAATTATAGACACTAATACAATTAGATTCGCTCTTCATAGACAAACTTGGGAGTTGCGAGCGCACGTAAGACCGGTTCCGGATCATGGGATCCTTTTCTATCAGATAGGAAGGGCTGTTGCACAAAATGTACTTATAAATAATTGCTGCCTTATAGATCCTATATCTATCTATATGAAGAAGCAATCATGTTACGAAGGGGATCCTTATTTGTACAAATGGTTCTTCGAACTTGGAACGAGCATGAAGAAATTAACGATACTTCTTTATCTTTTGAGTTGTTCTGCCGGATCGGTCGCTCAAGATCTTTGGTCTCTACCCGGACCCGATGAAAAAAATTGGATCACTTCTTATAGACTCGTTGAGACGGATTCTGGTCTAGTTGATGGCCTATTAGAAGTAGTAGAAGGCGCTCTGGTGGGATCCTCGCTTCTTCGGCCCGAACCGAGGAATCCCCTAGAGATGATGGAAAATGGATCTCGTTCTATCTTTGATCGTAGATTTCTCTACGAATCGGAGTTTAAAGAATGGGCAGAAGGCACCGACCCGCAACAGTTAGCGGAGGATGTAGTCGATCACATAGTTTGGGCTCCTAGAATATGGCAACCT